ACATGCAGGGAAACTTGCACGTGTGGTTCTGGCCGGGGACCCCGGTATACTGTACTAATATGTGTAGGTCCCCGTAATTCGAGTGAGATTGTCATGGCGCAAAAGCAGATATGGTCCGGTATTCCCTTGTTCCCTGTATTGGTTATGTTCTTCATTTCTTGTCTAGCAGAAACTAATCGAGCTCCGTTTGATCTCCCAGAAGCGGAAGCTGAATCAGTTGCAGGCTATAATGTAGAATATGCGCGGGATGCGATCCTTAATAGTTCACTGTTGGCGGAAGCCAATGTCCCGGGGTCCCGGGGACTCATTCTGACTGAAACAAGGGGCGGGTCTTTACCAACTTAAAAATATTCTATTTTAGGGAGCCAAAAAAGGTGAGCGCCCCTACGCGAGCCTTATTGAAAAGGCCCCTTACTATAGATAGGGCGTTAGCGCCCCTTATTGAAAACTCAAGGAAAGCCTTTTGATATATGTATTTTATTAATGCGCTCAAGCATGCGAAGAAAGCGAGAAAAGCCCTATATAATTATATTAGTAAAGCCTAAACGCCCTTTACTAATATAATTATAATAGAAGGTAAGGCCGGCTTTCGAGCTGTAACTTTACAACGATAGGGCTTAGATAGGGCCCTTCATTATTATTAGTAAGATAGGTTGCTTGAGCACATTAATAAAATCTTAATATCATATCGGCGAAACTTGAGTTTGATTTCAGGGGCGCGCGTTAGCGCTTTACTAATAAGATAGAAAGGGCTTTTCTTGCTTGTTTAGTAAAGTCTCGCTTTTCATTTTGATAGGAGTAGGTGCTTCCTGGGGCAGGGCACTCTTCATTCGAAACTAATGAATGTCGGGTCGGGGCTTTCTGCCTTGTTATCAAAAAAAAAAGGGAGTTGGGTAAAGCAAACTCCCTCCTTGGACGAGCACGGGGCTTAGTCAAGTAGAACCGGGTTGCGCTGCTTGATGCTCCGATCGAAAACAAATCAGTGGGGCCATGCCGGTACGACTGAATATGCGTTAGAAAGGTCAATCCCTCCCCTACGACACCAAAAAAACCGGGCCGAACTTGCCCGCCCGCGTCCATAGAACAATATCGTGGCAACGTAGACCTAAGTGGTCATATTGGATCCTTGGGAACCATCACAAGTACGGCCGGCCTATATTTGAACGAAAATGCCGTGTCGTCCAGCGGAGCCTAGAAGAAGGTGACTCGCGCAGACAGCTGACTCCTTTTCAATAGAAAAGAATAGCCAAACCAACCCAGCTGGCTGGTCAATCTCAGAGATCTTATCGGCCGGCAAACCGGAGACGGACGACCACGGTCCCGACCTTACCAGCACCGGAGGTGTACTAATCAATGAACCCCCGAAACTTTCTTTTCTGACAAAATCAACCAAGCCTAACTGGTCACGACATCTTGTTGATATTGATTGAGTTGGAGGGACTTTCGCTGACTGAATCCATCCATAAACCTAGACCCCGGTAACCTTCGTAACCAAAGCGTCACGACAACATCCAAAGGTTACCTTTGGATTCTTAAGTAGGGGGGCAAGGAGGAGCACGTAGGAATGCCGACCACTACATAAGTCACTAGTGGCTGAGAGAAAGCGAGCAGCACCTTGTATAGGTTGGGCGGAGCTTGAAGAAGCGAGCCCCTATCAGAGAAAGCCATTGCGCGCTAGCCTAGCTAGTTTTTCAACTGGCTGTTATGTTAGTTGTAGCGCGCCTTCCCTCCTTCTCTCACTTCGGAAAGATTTAGCAGTCTTTTCTTATGATGACCTGGTCGAGAGAGTACGATACATCGGTGTAAAAGATTGAGTTGGATCTGTGAGGTTGCTTATAGTAAGGCCTGGTTGGAAAGTGTTCTTGCCTCTATCATTAGCTCGGGTAACGGAAGTTCGCTGGGACTTCTTTGTACCGCCCTTAGGAGTACGAAAGAAGAACGGATCCAATACCAAGACGACTACCCCCGGCAAGCTACTCTCGCCCACTTCATCTATTCTAACAATGCTTTCTCAAGTAAGTAATCCAACTTCTTCTTCCTTGTCTATCTTCTTTTCAATCAGTAAATAATGGGATTAGAGGGCATCTAGAATCCCTTCTACCGAGCTATCTTGCCCTTCATGATCCCTTATTTCATTGAAGGCGGAATTTGTCGCCGGGGCGGGTTTCCCCTGAACAACTTCTTTTTCAACCTCAAGTTGTTTGACTAAGTCAAACTTTTGGCCTGTGGTGGATACGTTGAAGTCTTGTTCTACCCCTTCGCGAACTGAGCACATGCTTTGGCCTTCCCCGAGATCGCCCTTTCTTTCTCTCAAATTCTCCTGAAGGAGCTCCTCGGTCCGCTCGGCGGAAAGCGCAGGAGCAGCCTGTGGCGGCGCGGCCCCTAGGGAAGAATTCTCGGATGAGGCTGGGGTTGCCGGAACAGGAGGCTTTGTGCCCGAAGTGCCTTCAGAAGCAGAAGAATCCGCCCCGCCGGAGTTCACCATCATGTTAGCCAGAGTGACCTCGTCCAGAAAAACAACTGTCGTAATTTCTGCCAAAAAGAGACATCCGATCCTTTGGAACAAAAAGGAGAGTCCCTTCGCTAGGATCATTGATTCTACTTTAATAGTAAATAGGTTAGGGTCGAGCCCCATCATGAGAATAATCGAATAAACGAAAATGAAAACAATCGCAAGTAAGAGAAAAGAAAAGACGGATCTACGGAAAATGGGAAACGTCGAAGTGAGCTGTGGCTTATAAATAGGAAGATGAGGAGATAACGGGCGAAGGATATTCATGATATTAGGTTGGACTTATGTTCATTCGCTCTGGAGAGCGGTATACCGGAAAAAAAAAGATAGGCCTTTCGAAAGCCATCTCACGAATTGGATTCGAACCAATCAAGCTACTTGCCCTTTAGTAGATCGTGACTCTGATTTTGGACGCGCTTAGTTATTTAAGCAATTCTGTATATTGTTATTCTATATATATATATTTCTTTCTTTTTTCTTTTCGACCTAAGGTACACGGAACACTAAAAGAATCTCTTTTCAAACTAAAAAGCAAACCCGAAAACGAAAGGGTCACCTTCTCTAGCAAGCAAGTAGACTTTTCTCTGAGCCAGGGTAGCAAAGCTAACTCTTCGTATCATTGGCATTGGGCGGGTGAACCTGGCTACACAACAACTGTTACTCTAGCAGAGGATCTAGTTCCACACCAATCTGCTTATATAACAAGTTACTTAGCGTACCTACGATCGCTTGCTTGATTGCCCTCTTGCTTTAGCTACTTACTCGGGAACTAGCTTCGCACCTCACCCCGAGAACTCAAAGGTGCGTAGCTTGCTTGTTAAAGGGGTGTTTCCGTTCCTCCGGTGTGGGATAGTTGTTCCCTAGTCCGGTCCTATAAGAATAGTTCTCTAGACATCAAGTGCAGTTCGCGGCACAGTATGCACCTCCGGTTGTTCAATTTCCACCAAATCAAGGAGCTCTCCATGTTCCCACGGCCGCTGGGGTACTTCCGAATGCACTTCCAGCGTATACCTCAACTCCAGGTCTCGTCAATGCGGAAACTGAGGGTGAAGAAGCGTCCCTCCTTCCCACGGCTACTTCTCTGCCTGAGCCAAAAGACAATGGGGTAGCTCAAGAGATCAAGACCATGAAGGAGGCTATCAAGTCGGTGCAAGGGATCAGTCGCTATGGAAACATGAACCTTACCCAGCTCTGTTTCTACCCTGAACATCCATGGCCGGATAAGTTCAAAGTTCCCGATTTTGCCAAGTACGACGGGGAACCCGGTCGCTTATCTAAGACTCTACGTAGGAGCCCTCTGCGGGCATTCAAATGATGAGAAGCTTCTCATGCAACTATTCCAGCGTAGTCTCTCCGGTTCAGCTCTGCAGTGGTTCGCCAGACTGGAGATACCCCAAATTCGTACCTGGCCTGACCTGACAAACGCCTTTCTCAAAAAGTATGGTCTTTACTGTGAGCTAACTATTGACCGGTGCTATCTGATGGGAATGAGTCGTAAGCCTACAGAGTCATTCAGAGAATACGCCCTCAGGTAGATGGAATCCTCAGCTCAAGTAGACCCTCCTCTCTCGGACATAGAAAAGTCACAGCGATTCTTGCCCACTTGTAAAGGAGTATACTACGAAAGGATGTGCGTAAGCGTAGGCCAGAGTTTTGACGCCATCATACGCCAAGGCGAAGCAATTGAGGCCGCACTGAAATCAGGACGTATTACCGACAATACCTCCCGTGCCGGGGCAGAGTCGTCCTCCTACGTTAAGAAGCCCGGTATGACCAGGAAGCCTGAGAAGAAGGAGGGGGACATCGCGACCATTCTTCCGACCGCCTCTTACGGAGCGAACCAGTATCCTCCGCCCGTTCAGGCGTACATTCCTCCTGTTCAAGTAGTTCCTGCCCAGGCGGTGCAGAACTTACCAGCACCCCCGCCGGCTGCGCCTCCAGTGAACAATGCTGTTCGGGTAAATCAACAAAGGCAGATGGAGAAAAAGAGGCGAATCTTCACACCTCTTACTATCACAATGGCAGAGGCCTACAATCGCTTACTCGCATCAGGGCAAGTGACTCCTGTGCCAGCCTTACCTCCTCCTAACGTTCTCCCCAGGTCATATAATCCGGAGCTGAAATGCATATACCATTCCGGTCAAGTTGGGCATGATATAGAGTCTTGTTTCCTGCTCAAGCACAAGATCCGGGACTTGCTGGATACAAACGCAGTGAAGACTCAGGAGGCAGCCCGACTCCAACCCAATGTGAACACGAATCCTCTTCCAAACCATGGGGGAGTCAATGTCCTGACGGATGATCAAGAGTTTGTCGATCCTAGTCTCCTTATAGGTCCTCCTGGGACGATAGTAGCCGTGGCCATTGATCATCCAAAGGTGGTTACTAAACCGGAAGATTGGGTCATCATACAGAACAAGGAAGCGCGTCGACAGACAGTGGATAATAAGACCACAATGAGGATGATCACGGCCATAAAAGCTTGGTCGGAAGGTACTCTCAATGATCCCAACATCCGAATCACTAGGATTGAAGAGGAAGAGCGTTGAGAATCCCTCTCAGATGAGAAGGGTCCCAGAGTACACCGACGAAGCCTCCGATGAGGAGTTGGCTGGTACTTTTAAAAGTGGTCTTTATCTTTCCGTTTCGGAGAGTGCGCAGTTGTGCGCCTAAGACGAAAAGGGATTGATTGCAAGTCTGACTCCCAAGATGGAGAATTGTTTCCTACGGTTGAGCGACGGGAATTCAGCGCGAAGGAATGGCGTGACTACATGGAATACCAGGAGAAGCAAGCCGACGAGGCGGTTGAGGTTATCCATAAGATTCGAGCTGATAACCGAATGCCAAAATCGGCAGCAGCACGAACCTATCGGCGAGATGCTTGAAGGCATCTACGGTGAAGAACAACTGGATTCAATGATCCTGGATATGAAATCCCATGGAATCAAAAGTAATTCCAAGAGGCCCTCTCATGTTTTAATGATCTAAAGGGTATAAAGCCCAAAGATCTAAAATAGCAAACTCTTGCATGATTGGCGTAATGAAAGAGTAAGGCCTAGGGGAGGGGTATAGGGGATGTATGTCTGAGCGGTTGAAAGAGTCGGTCTTGAAAACTTCGGAAGATGGTTAAGGATACTATACAAAGACTAGCTTTCTATTTCGAATCTCAAGTCGGAAGAAGCAAGGGAAGTTGAACTTTCTATAGTTAAGTAGGAGTGAAAAAGGGCTCTTCCCCGAATATGCCTAAAAGGTAGGGTCAAGTTATTGCATTCATCGGGTAGCGTCTTTTTAGAGCTAGCCGGAGGTCAAGTAATGGGTCAGACGTCACTCCCTTCTTTATATAATATACGGAAATATGAAAAGTAGACCTATAAAGGCACGATTCGAATCAAAGGGAAGTTCGCTGAGTCTGTCTTTTGCCCAGAGGTGCTGGTTCGAGTCCAGCTCATGAGGTCAGGTCACTTGGAACGTTCAGTTCAATCGCTGCTCACGGAATTTATACATATAGCTCGCCCTTATAGCTTATGGGGCACTTCACTCGCTCAACACTCGTTCTTCACTCGCTAGGGAAAGAAAAGGGATAGATGACTGAAAATCCCGCTTAGAGATCGCAACTATAGTCAGAGTAGGAGTTCCCATCCATCATCTCCGTCGAGGCCTCGTTTTACCTGCCAATTACGGTTGATCCGTCGGATTGAAACCTCCATTAGATTCGGCAACTAAGGACGAGATTACCATCGCATCGGCTTTGATGTCCCGAATGTTCTCTTTAATAGGGTCGCCTTGACCGGGCTCTTCACCGTAGAACTTTTACCCGAAAAACTGGAGCACAGCTATACTTTCATCGCTTTCACTAGAACCAGAGTCATAGGGGCACTTTTTGTTTTTCCTTCCTTAAGTCCAGGGACGACCCCCTATGTTTTTTCGTGGAGCGCATAATTTTCCTTAATCGGCGAGAGTATATACAATCTATGCCACTGGCAAGAGCATGATTGAGGGCTTTATACTGTAGTCTGTAACTCTTCAATTGGTCATTGGCTCTACCTCCAGCCCCTTCATATTCCGTATCCTGCTGCTTCTTTGCTTGCTTTTCTCGATCAAGCATTCCTGTGCTTAGCAAAGAGGTAGTAGCATTTAGGGTGGCAACAATGAGATTTTCCGGATAAGCCGGCGCAGCTCTTGCTTGCTGTCTGTATGTGGTAGGGCCTGGTCAACTGCCCGGCCACCTCTTTAGCTCATCTCTTGTCAACGCTAGCAGTTTTTAATAAATGATGCCATTCCCGACTCGCGAAGTGAAGCTCAATCTCTATTCATTAGTTCAGCGCTAAGATGTAGAACTGGATCGTATATGGGTCAAGAGATCTTCAATCTGGAATTCTCTTTTTTATATTGATTGCAAGCCTTATTAGTGTTTAATTAATCTACAGACTATGTAGGGGAATGCACTATGGGGACTCAATAAAAGAAATTATTTGAGACTTAGGAAATGAAACTTCCATTCAACTATAGTCGAGAGGAAATAAGTCTCAGCAGGCACTAAGGGGGAAGCTTAGAGACGGAATTTAAATATAAGAATGGAGGGGGGTGAACTAAGCATAACTCTAGCAATATAGACCGGGCCTGCTTCCCATTCATTCTTTTATAAGGATGTTCTTCGGCTGGTCAATAGGGCACATCGCTTTCCCTTCTGTAATAGAGGCGCTGTAATAGGCGCGCTTGGCTAACGAATAAAAACCTTGGTCCGCTTTCATTGGTCTAGTCCGGTCATTGCTTATCTCTTTCTTCTCTATCGGTGAATTGGGGGAAAGAGTGCACCAATAAGGGGAGGTTAAAAAGCAAGAAATAGGGAAGTAGAGTAGTTGGCACACGCTGGTCAATCCAGTACGTACGTCGCTTTCGTTCTTTCCATTCAATATGTCCTCTCCTCCGGTAATACGTCCTCCAGCCCTTCCTGCTCATCTGGAAACTCTCGCAAAGTCTCATCCCGCTTGGATAGCGAAGTAAGCAATCAAAGGGCTGACATTAGCGAACACTCATAGCGTCCTTGCTTTCTCGATATCAGTAATTAAGGATCTCTCCTCCTTCTGGTAGGTGCAAGCAATAAAAGGAATATCATTCCAATCAGTAAAGGAAGAGTTCTTCCCTTAATGATATATCGAAATATCTACTTTTTCATTCAAGGTTATGGAAGTTTAGTAAAGTCTTCTGTCAAGGTAGCATTTGCCTTCCCGGGAATCCATCCCTTTTGGAATCGGGTAAGGCTCCACTATTAACTGGCAAGGGTCCAGGTCCAATAGCGCTTCCTGTCTTTTCAAAAATCTCCCCCGTAGCAGCAGCGGCACTCGAGTTATTAGTGCCAGGTGCAATAAGTACGCCATTTCCAAGCCTCCTTGTGAAGCGTGCGTCATCTCTTGTCTGAATTGAAGGCATCCCCATTACTACCTAAGGCCTCTCCGACTTTGGTTTACGTCTGATTCCATTCTCCCTTGCTTGAGCTTTCTTCTTTCCTCCGCTTTGGTCTACTTCCCTCTTTCCATCCTGTGTCATTTTTGCCCATCTTCCATCTCTTCCTGGTTCATTCACAAGAGGAGAACCAGCCTTCTTTAGTAAAAGCCTTTTCTTGTCTTGCTTGATGCTTTCCTATCTCGAGTTCCCCACCTATGAGATCGCTTGCACCAGCTTTGGATTAAACAAGATCGGCCATAGAATCGAAGAAAGGAATGGGGACATAGCGAGAGACTCTCGATTCGTTGCTCTACATTTTGAGAAAGTGGAATAATAAAGGCCGTAGTACCGTACGCCCGCAACAATAACAACAAAGAGGCCGATTTGAGAACGTTTGGAGAGGCTCACGGGGCTAGACCCATCGCAGACCACAAACAAAAGCCTTTACTAAGAAAGGTGGCCTCAGAAAAGCTTTTCAAAAGACTTGACCCCCGAAGAGCTGACCCAAGCAAGGGCTTTTCGGCAGTTGGTCGGTCAAGACCAGTTGGGGACTTTCCCAAAGCTCCTTTCGACCTAAGCTCCGCAACAAACACCGATACAAAGAAGGGGACCAGACTGGGGGAGGAGGAGAGGAATATAGTAAAGGGATTCATTCACAGATGAGCCCTTGCCTATACCAGAGAGACTTGTGAGATCGATAGAGACAACAAGGCCAGGGGAAGAGACCCATTCTTTATAAGAGAAAAGGAAAGAGAAGAAGAATAGCTCATACCTCTAAAAGCAGAAGCAGAAGAAGCAGAGCTCTATCTCTCTTTTGAGGCAAGGCGCTTTTAAGCCCTCTATATAGTTGGCTTGAGGTCAGGTTCTTGTTCCAGTGAAAGTTTCAGTTGAGAGACTCAGAGGACGTTCTGCTCTCCCCTCTCCTCTAGTACCGGGCCGGAAAGGATATTCATTTCAAAGGGCCTGTCGGCCACCGCTTGCGAAGACGGAGCTTGCACTGAAGCGTACCTATGGCTTGACCTCGCTGCTGCTGATGAAACTCCTCCCACTGAAAGAAGTGGAATAAGCAACCAAAGAACCCAACCAATCTCCTTGACCCGGCAAAGAAAGAAAGGAACGAAGGGGATTCGCACCGGGCACAGCAAGCAACAAGGCATGAGCTAATTATTCAAAGCAAGAGAAAGGTATTCGCACCGGCAACTCCCAAAACCAGATTTTATCACTGAGAGCCCGCAAGAAGGGCAGGAGCTTTTTAGACCGAGGCTGGGGAGAAGTATTTACAGAAATCGGAATGAATAAGCCCATTCCCTAAACGGAATAGACAGAGACGACAGAAGTCGACCGATGGAAGTCGAAACTGTCACATTATGACAGCCCAAAAACACGGTATAGATGACATTGGATTCATTCATTCCTATATCTTTCAATCGGTCTCAGGTCTGAGGTCATAGCATCCTTGCTTGAAATAGTTCCTCTCCTCTGGCCCTGGCCTAGTAGCTCGGGTCGGGCATGGCCCTTGATTCTATTCTTTCTCGTCCACGAAGCCGGGTCCTTGAAAGACTTCTTCCCTTCCCGGCCATCGGTCTTCAATCGCTTGTTCTCTGCCTGTAACGGATCTTTCAAGGTTTGGCTAGCGAAGAAGTAGCCATGGTAAATAAGGAAATAGGCGCACGAAAGGAAGTGAATCATTGATTTGAAGTTCTAGTAAGGCTTTCTCTTTCGGTTGAAGGAGTAAATTCAATTGAATATGAATAAAGAATTTCAAAAATTCAATAATAATATCCCGCCTGGTCTCAACTCCCACAAGCGGTCTTGATTGGTCGTGTACGTTCCATCATGTCCCAAAGGGTCCTCTTGAAATCGATCGAAATCTGGCCCCTATTTGTCTTTGTTGTTAACGAGAAGCCAAGGGTCTCACTCGGTCGAGCTGGTAAGGGATGGCTGGGAGAGGTCGAGCTGTCCGGAGTCTCTATCGCCCTCCTTTAGTGAGTGTTCGCGATCTATATCTCAATCGCTATTGGTCACTTTAATCAACTGTGCAATCAATCAATCTCTATGTGGTGCGCCATATCTTTAGTTAATCTTTTTCTGTATGAGTTAAGCAAGTATAAGCAAATAAATAGATAAGGAAATAGCCGATCTCATCTCAATAAAGAAAAGTATACGGCATAAGGCAAGCGCATAGCGCTATAAGCCAGCCAATCGGGTAAGCGAACTGTGTTAAGCCAAGAAGTAGGATAGAAGGAGCGCTAGTAGCGAATCCCTGAGATTGGAATTCAATCTCGAGAAGAAACTTTAATTTCAATTGAATAGATCCGTAAAGCAGAATAATGATGTTCATCTGAAGTAGCCATTCCCCTTTCAGTAGTTGAAGTACTTTCATCTGTCGGAAACGATCTCAATCGTTCCAACCGGGCATCTGATGTCAACGGGCGATCGGGAAGAGGAAATCTGGTGTGAGGTCTGAGGTCAACTGTCTTATGTCACCCTGCTTTAATGAGAGTACTCTTTCCATTAGGAGTGACGGACAGACGCCTCTCATCCTTTTGGATTTGGAGATGAGACAAGAGATTCATCACAGGGAAGGAAGTCTCACACACAGTGAAAAGAGTCGGCTTGGAGAAAGGGAAAGCCAACTAACCCTTAGGAAACTCAGAGTAGGATACAGGCACCTCGCGCCACGAAAGATCAACAACCAATAGTGTAATGCGATCTGCATACCGAGCGTATTTCCGAGTTCCTCATCATTCGACCTCTTCATCCAATTCGTCTTTCTTTGCTGAGATCGGACCTTCCTCGTGGAACTCGGTAAAGGTTTAACGAGCCTGACAGCCAATCCCTTGAACTGCCAGGCAAAGACGGAGACCTGAGATTGAGCCTAAGAATCTGTCAACCGAGTACGGAACTTCCTTTTTTAAGAATCCGCTTTCCCCGGTGTAAGGATGAAAGCCGTACCCCTTGTGGGAGGAATTGTTTTAGTCCCAGCTCCCAGATGAGAAGAAGGAAGCCCAAAGAACTTCCATTAATATGAATGAGAAGGAGCGGAACCCGAACCCAGGGACGTCTGATCGCTCAGATTGGACTCTTCTTAATGGTCACCCTTGGGAGGACTAAATCAAAGGATCAATCACCTAGCTTGTCACTGCTGTAAGCTAATTCCGATTGGATGCTTCTTCCGGACCTCTGACAGCTCAACCAAGGCTTCCTCTTCAAGATTCGACCCATTCTCCCGCATTGAAAAGAATAAGTACCAGGAAGGAAAACTTGAGACCAGCATACTGATTCACGGCCACACAAAAAAGAAATGCTGATATTAATTTTGAATTACATCTGCTTGTTATATACGGACAATACCCATCCCCACGTCCCCGCATCACGCTTACATCCATACACGCTATTCAGTACGCACCTGCCCGGGAAGGCCATACAAGGAAGAAGGCTTCATAGTGAGTGATTGATTCGATTCATGGCATAGATAGTAGTTGGTTGGGGTAGCCCGGTAATCGAGTTATTCGATTGATGGATAATATTATGACCTATTCGCCCGCATCCAGCCCGCCATTCCACTCTACAACACTCTACCTCGACCTCACTTACCGCTACGGAATAATTGAATGTTCCTACCTAGAATAGAGGGAAGGACTGAGACGATGCATTACATACATTAATTCACTTTTCGATTATACGCCAGACATAGACGCCCATAAGCAACAGTCATAACTGATTGCCATTGCCTAAAGGCGTCAATCATTGACAGAAGGTCTTTGCCACTCATAGTCTGTTTTCATTTCCGATAGCCGCTAGCAGGTAGCCGGTAGTACTCGTCTGAAGGTCCTTGCTAGGCATAGCCATATCAATTGTGACCAAGGTTGTGCTATACGCGAGAGAAGAGAAGTACACATCACTGGATACCCATTCATCCTACATACCCAAGTAGAGAAGATGTAGTCCTCTTTCAGCCTACATAAAGAGGTATGCATAGAGCACGTTAGACAAGGAAAGTGGATTCTATGTTTATATGTGGAAGCTGTTCGAACGAAATAAAAGCTGGTCAAACCTGTTAGGATTGTCACACCTACCCGCCTTCTCTATATGCCGCCTGCTTGATTGAGCCCAGTCCCATGCCCGCCGAGTAAGGAAGGCAACCCCCTTCCCCATATTCCGCAGGTTGCCCCCGCTGTGCTAAATATTGTTCAACTCGCTCTCCGAGTGTTGATGGATTGGTAAAAGAATAAAGTATATAAGAACTCAAATGTCGGGTCCGTATAAAATAAAAGAATACATTTTCAAAACCGAAGACGAAGTACATAACAAAAGCATTTGACAATTCAATAACCTACATTTCCAATTAGCCACATCCGATCTTTCGTGTGGATGGGAAATTGGTGAGATTTTAGACACCTTTTTCTTTTTTTCTTTCATGTGTGTCTATTTATCTCTTTTCCTTTCCCGTTTTTCCGGTCCTGCTTCTACTTGCTACTCCTTCCCTTATCCTCGTTGGTTCTTTTTCACTTTGCGCATCTCCGTGTTAAGCACGGTCCTTCTCTTCGTTTGTCTAATGCGACTTCTTTTGATTTGCAATTTCGTTTTTTCTTGGGTGGTCCGGGGGTAGTTACATTCGGGACTGCCAAAGAAAGCAAGAAAGCCAGCGAGCGCTAACAGCCATGCGAGCACCGAGAAAGAAGTTGACAATTGGCAGTTTCGGATTGCCGGAGGTGATGATCGAGATCAATAGACTCACAAACTTGTCGAGATAATCGTGGAATACTTTATTTATCAAAGTGCAGAAAGTGGCCGGTGCCTTTGTCAAGCCAAATGGCATGACTAGAAAGTCGAATGCCCCGTATCGAGTTACACAAGTAGTTTTCTGCTCATCCCCTTCTGCTATGCGGACTTGATAATAGCCCGACCTCAAGTCAAGCTTAGTAAAGTATTTAGCATGGCTTAGCTGATCAAACAAGTCTGCGACAAGCGGGATGGGGTATTTGTTACGCACCGTCACTTTGTTGAGAGCTCGATAACTTTGTGTGGCACTTGGAGAGGTACTTTGAGGCGTTGGGCTTGCAAGATGAGCTCACAAAGGTACGCACCGCGACCCTCTACCTCACTAATCTTGCCGCTACTTGGTGGAGGCGCAAGCATGCCGAGATTGAGAAAGGCACTTGCACCATCGACACTTGGGAAGCTTTCAAGCAAGAACTTAGGAGGCAATTTTCTCCCGAAAATGTTGCTCATGATGCTAGAAAAAGAATGAAGGAGTTGAAGCACACTCGCTCTATCCGTGAGTATGTTGAGGAATTCTCCGGGTTGATGCTTCAAATCCCCAATATGAGTGAGGGGGACTTACTCACAGACAGGAGAGGGAGAGCCGGGGACTTCTCCTTACTTTAGGAAGAAATCGGATCCCAGATGAGCTCACGACTCACCCAATGAGGAAAGAGAAAGCTAGAGAACTGGATTGATGGGGTTAATGACTCTCAAGGAGTTACTTGATTCAATAAGTAAAGAAGAAGTTACCCCACCTTCGATACGCTACCACTCACTCGGCCAGGAGTGAATTCTTTGGAACGTAGGAGTTGAATGGTATACAGGACTATCAGCCCAAAGGAAAGCAATGAAACTTCTTCCTAAGCCCCTGTTGTCATGGTAGCCTTTAGAGTAGTTGCTTGCCCAAAGCCGTTATGCTTTCATACTGGTCACCTAACTCAACCTAACTCATGTTTAGGCACTCCCCCTTTGGTCTGTGGATCCTATAAAAAGGGCTTTTGGCTTGCCGGTGGAGTCTTTGCTCTCTTACGTGAGACAGCTTTCTGATGGGTCAAGGAAGCACTTTCAGGTATTTGATTGGCAGGGTTTTCTGTTAACACTAGTTCATGTCTCACAAATTACCTTAATCCTGTAATAGACACCAATCGAATAAATATGCGGATAATAACACCAAATCTAACAATTAGCCCGAAATTAAACACTAACCCAAGGGACCCATTTTAGGTAAGGAAAACCGCTAAAATGGAAGATTCTCTTAAACAAATTGCCGAGACCTTTACCAGGATTACTAAGAAAATAACTCGCACTCAATTGATCAGTAAGATACAGACAAAATAAAAACTGCACGAGCAGAGCGAGCGAAGCCAGGAAATAATGGGATGCCCATGAATGAAGGTCTTACATAGTAGAGGTGACGAGACTAGTGAGCCAAGCGAGGAAACTAGAGAGGCTCAGGCAAGAAGCGCAGACAGCGGGAGCTCTTAACCAAAGGGGCCTCAAGCCAGGTAGACTTGCGAAAGCAGAGAGACAAACGATTACTTGAACAGAATTCCGAGAAGTGGGATTTACAAACAAGATGCAATGATTTACTTTATTGGGATTAATGGAGATGATTGAATTTACTGCTCGTAATAGAAAGGAAAGAAGAGGAAGACCACAACATCAGAGCATGCTGCTTTTAAACCCACTCGCAAGAAAAGAACTCACTTGCCAAGAGTCAACAAGGAAGGCGCCTACCTCAGAGAGGAGACACATACGAAAAGACTACGTCGATGCCCTCTTTTGTTGATTCCTAGTAACTATATCAAGCTGACTTAAAAGGAATTAGCGATAGGGGAAGATAAGCGTAGGCTTTACACCGGCGAAGGGATTCCAATGAACATCAATGCATTATAGCTTCTGAATCTCGTGCTGGGGATTGGAACTTGAGTCGAAGGACAGAAATCAACTTCTAGTATGATTACTTCATTCCTCATGAAAGCAATAAGAAGACGGAAATAAGCACTCGCTTTCAACATATGAATATTCCTTATCTCAAGCTTACTTCGACTCGGATACATGATAACTAAGGAACTATGGCAGGATTCCCATTACAGCAAGAACTTTAGATCACGATTAAACAAAGAGCTAGGCGAAGGAATTCCTTCTTCCTTGCGATGACGAGCAATGAACTCTTGCTTTCGGCGCATTACATCACTCTTGATTAAAGCCTTAGAATCAGATAGACGCGCAGGGAGGAAGAGGACTTGAGTGGGAAAGAAACGGGTGTTCCGTCTTTCGGTTAAGTAGTTTGATATTGAATTCGACCGGGTCTTCACTTAAGATTTTTCATTTGATAAGATTCTATTACGCCGGGTAGTGGACTGCCAGCATCGAATCTGTCTCCAACAACAGTATGGAGCTTGACCCAGTAGCCAATAGTGAAGCAGGGTTCACCTAGTAGGAGAGTCGCTCTTCCTATTCCCAGTAGATCAAAGAATGACTTCCTCAAAGAAAGTAAAGCAAAGGGATTTTGTGCTTATCGAAGGAACTGCCTAAGCGGATCTAAACTTCTTTGTTGCACCGGGTGGCGGGTTGCCTTCTTTATCTATCTTTTTATCTCGGGTCCCAACTCAAGAGCAATTTAAAGATCGGTGTAGCGACTGCACTCGCCCTGCTCCTTATGGGCGATTCTCTTTAGGAAGTTTAGGAAGAAAGAGTCTTCAACGGCAACGGGAAAATGCTCTGCTTCTGATAAGCTTCTCATTCAACCCTCAGAAGAGCGCTAGAATAGAAGAAAGAAGAGCAGAGGGATCCAATTAGGTAAGCTGCAAAAGGAATGACTTGCCCTATTAATCGAGAAGGCACTTCAAAGTATCAAAATCGCCAGTGTGAGGCCAAAAAACCACGTGTTCAACCATTCACCGGGGTGTAGCTGTTCAACTATAAAAACCAGTCCCTTAGCGAACGAATAAAAGGCTATTTTCAACCGTTCTCCTGTCCAGATCTTAGAAAACAACTTCTCAGTCACAGGTTTCGTCTATCAAAATCTCATCTTGTGTGGGCACACCGACGCCCCCATTCCTAATAAAATTGATACTGAATGAACGCAGCGTAAGAATTGGCAGAAAAACGATCTTCTGCGTTCAAATGGAGTGAAAGCCGATACACTTATGCCCTTAGAGTAAGGTTGTTCACTAGTGGGCTTGGTACTATACCTGGATAAATCCTTTGCGCATTGTCCGTATCTAGTGACACAAGTAGTCTTCGCCGGCGACCAAATGTCACTGGTGGACGGTCTTCCACCACTTCAGATGAGAAGTCTGATCGTTCGAAAACTTGTATTGTATATAGAAGGATTCCTGTCATCACCACTCCTCATCGCAAGCCATAAATCTCTTTCTTCAATAGGTCGGGCGGAGGGACTCGATCATTTATGTAACATGACCCCCTGTCCCAGAACATGAACTGCCATAATCTTGATCCCGTAACTGCTGTTGATACTTGTGAGTCAGCCAGCCTTCAAAGGAAAGAGGTACAGAACACACTGTAACTCGAAAACTTGCCTTTTCCGTCAGGACCACTCAATGCTGCATTCAAAGAGACCGGTCTCTTTCTAAATAGACTGGGGTCTGCTCCCCAAGTCTGAAAGAAAGTTCGACTTTTCCATTTGCCATTTAAAGCGCCATAAGTGAGTCAATGGGTCAATAGCCCTAGACCTTCTTTTCTAAATGCTTCCACTTTTGATCTCATTCAACGGTCAGAAGCTGTCTTTATGCCAAAAACACGAGTTTTGAATGCGTCTAGATCTTGTTCAGCTGCGTTTGCTGAGGCAGCCTTTTTCAAATCTTCTTTCATAGAAGCGCTAACTGCTAACAGAGTTTGCTTCTTAGAAGGAGAAAAGTCCCCCCGTACAGAAGGCTCAGATTGAGCGGCTTTCTGCCTAATCAAATCAGAATCAGGATTTCAAGTCCTAGCCCCACCCCAAGCTGGTGACTTCCTTCTTTCATTGCATTTGATGAGTTAGCTCCTTTTTTAGTGACAGCGGGCGCATCAGATCCGAAGTAGCCGCAATAGCCGCAGACGCCGCAGTACCTTCTCTCTAATGCTGCTTGCATTTCACCTATACCTTTTCATTTCGTCAACAAAGCTTTCCCACCTTGCATGAGCAAAGAGAGCAAGCTTACTTACCTAAGGACAGGTTGGGAAGGAAGGAGATAGAGCACAGCGCTCAGAAAGAGGCTAAGCGGGTTGCTACTGGTTTTGAGGTAATCGATGAACCGAGCCGGGTTACCAGTTCTCGCTCCGCCTTTTCGGCTTAGTCACTCTCTCGTCGTTCCTGAGAGCTGATGTCGGGATTGAACAAGAAGAGTTGCTACGTGTAACATCATAAAGAAGACTTTGAACCAGGCTTCCTCTAACAAGATAAGAAGCCGTTAGCAGTCCAGGTTAGGGTTTCGGTTTAATACCAATCTCCCTATTCTGATAACAGAGTAGTGTTAAACCCAATAAGTATGGGCGATGACCTAGTCTTTCAACACAGTCAACATCTTCGGTTTAGCAGTCAAGTGACCAGTTCAGTCATAGGTCTTCGTTCTTTAAGTCGGTTTAGTTAAAATCTCAGTCCACGGTGCATCCCGAGCACCATTAGTCTCACTATCTTTTCCCTTTCCTTTCATCTCTCTTCTAGAGCAAGATGGGAGGAAATTAGCTTCTTCGCTAACCGCTCTCTCTTCGCGCTCTTTAGAATCTCTGCTCTCTTCGTCCTCGGGGACTCTTCCGTTAACTGCGGCGACAATACGTTCTTGTATCCGATTCTCAGAGGAATCGCGTCGTCTTACTTCTGGAATGCCGTCGATCGGAGCCTCATTCCTGATCTCCTCGGTAAGCTTTTCTTCTCTCTCTCTCTGGGTTCCGTTTCTTTGATTTTCTCTGCTTTTGAAATGGATGGGTTCTTTGGATCTCCCCTCTTGGCTTTGTCTCATTGTCTATCTCGTAATCATTCGATTCCGTCCTACTCCTACTCCTCTTTCATCGTCGTTGGTCCTTTTGACATAACATTCTCGGCCGCCTCCGGTCCGGTAGGTCGGTCGCCCTGTAGCCAGTGACTAGCTCCGCTATGGGGCTACGTGTATACCGCCCTTAACAGTTTATTGCGAGACTCTCTTTCGAAAGTGAGATCACCACCGGCGAAGAGGGAAAGATCACTCCTAAATGCAGCCGTGATCTTATATACGATACCAGCAGACGCACCTTGGTACTTCCATCCGCCAATCAAGGCTAGGGGAGCGAAGGGAGCCAAAAAAGGTGAGCGCCCCTACGCGAGCCTTATTGAAAAGGCCCCTTACTATAGATAAGATAGGGCGTTAGCGCTTTAGTTTGATTGCAGGGGCGCGTTAGCGCTTTACTAATAACATAGAAAGGGGCAAGCCAAAACCTACTCCTAACAAGTTGCTGAGTTCGGCTTTCGGGGCTACCTACTTTAGGGCTTATGTAATATATAAAGAAGAGCCCTCTTAGGGCCTTTTTGTTTAGGGCTGCTCGCCTTTTGAATAGAAGGAAGTGGGATAGCGGAGTTCGGTAAACCGATGCATGAGCTGAGGCTCCCCCGCCGACCCTCCGAAAAAGTCAGGTCGTAAAACGGCTCATAGGGAGTCAAAAGCAAGCAGAGTCAAAGGCGGGTCAAACTCACATAAGCAGAGGGGGAGACACATTCATGAAAAGCGAGAAGCCGTGCCGTGGGGGACTGACCAACTATGAATAGATCTTACTTACGGGTAAGAGTAGGAACATCTATTAGTCCGTATCGTGGGTCTACTTGTTACAAAAGGCGAACATTTCCATTCCAAAACATTCACATAGGTCCTCAGGCAGACATCGAAAAGGGGACGAAAAGAGTCTATTTACCTTTACAATATTCCGGAATGTATCATGGCTCTATCTATTCATCTTTTTCTTCAAAAAAAGAGTTCTGCATCTCTCCGGGGCTGGGGAACAAATAGGCGTAGGGAAGAGGGAGAGGGGGGGCTACGAGCCCTCTCCCGTTGTTGTTCCCGGACCACCCATCCCTTCTTTCCCCTTCGCCCGGCCCGGTGAGGTCCGATGAGATAAGATTTCTCGAACGAAGTGAAGTGATAGGAAGAGAAGACTGCTGGCGGGAGATCTCTATTCATTACACCCCCTTGTATAGTAAGGGGAAAGCGAAAGTGCGCTCCTGCGCACCAGCTGAAGAAAGGAGCTTTGGAAGCTTACCTTATTATTATTAAAGGGGAAAGGGTTCCAAACCTATCTTACTAATAATAAGAAAGGGGCAAGCTAAAACCTACTCCTAACAAGTTGCTGGATCGAAGTAGGACATTCTCCATCCGCCCGCCAGCAGCAGAGGGGGTTCGATTCCCGTTATACGCGATGTGGCGAAAAAGACTGATTCAACGAGATATGCCTTGCCTGCATTAAGATTTAAAACTTGTCGTCTACTTTCAGGAAATGTTTGGAACAGAGAACTTACAATAATACAACGCCGCATTCTCCGAAGATTGAGGAACAAGAAGAGATCTATTAAGAGAAATTTATCCGAGAAAATCTTAACAGTTACATCCAATCACAAACTACACGAAAGTTGCCCCTTTTTCATGGGGATTTACCCATCACAGAGATGCACAGAGGAACAGAACGAACTTCATATATCCCTTTTCCACTCAATCCAGAAACAAGATCGGACGTTATTCCGGTTCGTCTCCATTTTCGTGAAACTATTCCTCAAGCAAGGCAGCCGATAAGTCATCGAAGGGTTTGTGTGAATAATGGAATAGTGAGCATTACTCATTTTAAAGTATCCCACGGTGATATAATATCTTTTCAAGAAAATGATGCGAGAACCCGCGGTGAAGAAATAAGGAGATCTTTCTATATCGAAATATCAGTTGAAAAAATCATAGGCAAATTCCTGGATCACCCGGTAAGAATGTGGAGAAGAACCAAAACAGAATGGTTCCGCCTACTCAAAACTAAGAGGGGATGCCGCCTACTACTAAAATCCCGGTTTTTGCAACAGTTGCGTTCTTCTATGCAAGAAGAAGACTTAGAAAGAACAAAGAGGTTTGGATCCGAAAAAGTATGCTTAGGCACTTTCTTCGCTGAGCACAACAGAATGAAGAGGAATTTGTATCATTTCAAATCCCTATTCTTATCGAAGAGAAGGAACGAGAAAAACCGAAATATTCCTACTCGAACAATAAGTCCTATAGTTTACAACTCTTCTTTATATAGTAATTCGACCTATTGCTCCGCATCCCCC